CGTAACCCAGCAAAGAAAGTACATTACATTAGGGATTAGCGACTTACCCATTCAGTGACTTTGGCACTGGACGTTCTCAAAATGGGTACTATCGGGTCGGGTGAATTAGAGAATAGACAGACGTCTGTTGGCATTCCAGCCTTCCTTCTCCTTTCAGGGCCTATCCGAAAGAGGATCGTACCTCTTGGTCGTGAATATCTGAATAGGACGAACCCGCCTCCGTGGATATCTTTGCTTCGGAACAAAGCAATTAGAATTAGGCTCGGTCAACTGGAATGTGTATTATCCGTATGGGAGATCTTCCAATTGAGGAGATCCATCGACCTGAGACGAAGAGAAAGGTCTATCTATCTTCTTTAGTTATTCAATGAAACCAATGATTCGTTATTGGAGCAGATAGCAACAACCATTTCAGCGGACATGCGTATTTTCCGATGGATTTACATGGTTTCATTAGTATAAATTGTTTGATGTAGCGAGTAATAGGCTCTTTCGCCGTTCAAGAATTCTTGTTTAAGCAGTTCATATCATCCACACATAGTGATCTAAGATTTCAATTCTTCCATGTTTCAGCAGTAGCATATTGTTCCACGGAGTTAAGGCCAAAAAGATGGAAGAAACAAGTGTTTCCACGACTCTACCATCCGGCCAATTCTGTTCCACTTAATCCCCTTTTCATGGGCACATATCTTTACGGCTAAGGAATGGGGAATCTTTCTCCTGTTACATGAATCAAATGTTTCATTTCATCCGGGAAAAGCCATCTCTTTCTCAACAATGTCTTTGTCATTTGATCCAATAGCGTTCCGTTAGATAGGAACAGATTTGATAAATACTGATAACTCTCGGATAGAGTATTAGAACGGAAAGGTCCATTAGATAATGAACTATGGGTTCTAAACCATCTCTGGCGATGAATCAACAATTCGAAGTGCTTTTCTTGCGTATTCTTGATGAACCAGCGTTTATATATAGATGTAGGAGGATTTGTTTGGGAAGCAATAAGCCCCTTTGACATCTCTTCATCTGCAAAGAATTCTCGACGTGAAAACACAGAGACAGAGGGCTGATCTTTGAATAGGGAAAAGAATGGATCCGCAGGGTCCCAAATGAATTGGCTTGTTCGAAAAAAGCCTTGTTCTTTGGAAGATCTATCTCGTGTCTGGTACTGCATGGTTCCACTCTGCAAGAACTCCGAATCATTCTCTTGAAGCTCATCCTCTTTATGATAAATGATCCATTTGCCCCGAAATGACCCAGTCCAATAGGGAAATCCCAATTCAGTGGGCCTTTCGATACAATCAAATAGATTAGGGCGCCATATTCTAGGAGCCCAAACTATGTGATTGAATAAATCCTCCTCTATCTGTTGCGGATCGAGGGCCCCTTCCCCTTCTTCAAACTCCGATTCGTATTTTTCATATAGAAATCTCTGATCAACGATAGAACAAGATCCATTTTGCATCATATCTAACTGATTCCTTGGTTCGGACCGAAGAAGTAATGTCACTCGATTATTATCAAACTGACTGCAATATTTTTCTGTCCGTGAGGATCCCGCCAGAGCCAGAGTGCCTTCTACTTCTACTTCTAATAGTAATAATAGTAATAGGCCATGAACTAGATCAGAATCATTCTCAACGAATCCATAAGAAGTGATCCAATTTTTTTCATCGTGTCTGGATGAAGACCAAAGATCTTGAGCGACCGATCCGGCAGAACAACTCAAAAGATAAAGAAGTATCGTTAATTTCTTCATGCTCGTTCCAAGTTCGAAGTACCATTTGTACAAATAAGAATCCCCTCCCTTACATGATTTCTTCTTCATATAGATAGATATAGGATCTATGGGGCAATTACTTAGAAGTACATTTTGTGTAACAGCCCTTCCTATCTGATAGAAAAGGATCCCATGATCCTGAACCGATCTTATCTGGGATCGAAAATCCCAAGTTTTTCTATGAAGAGCTGATCTAATTGTATTAGTTTCTATAATGGATTTCTTCTGTGTAATACTAATTGATAGGGCCTCATTGATAAGTGCTACAAGATCTCGCGCATTGGAACCCATGGTTATGGACCCGAATCCGTTAGTATGGAACATCTTATTTTCCAAGTGAAATCCCCTAGTATATGAAAGAATGAAAAAGTGCTTTCGTTGTTGTGGAAGAAGAAGCCTTCGTATCTTAATGCATGTATTTAATTTATTCGGAGCTATTAGAGCGGGATCCACTTTTTGGGGAATATGAGTCGAAGCAATAACAAGAATCTTTCCAGTGGAACATCTTTCACAATCCCTGGAGAGTAATAGACCGAGGGATAAGTAATTCGACTCATTCACATGCAGATCATGAATGTTTGGAATCCATATTATGCAAGGAGACATTGCTTTTGCTAATTCGAATTGAAGGGTGATATCAAATAGGTCTATTTTCGGCGTCATATACATAGTTAGCACATTCGTCATAGTTAGCAGCTCCGTATCAATATCAAGGTCATC